TCACAAAAAATCTCTGGAATTAGAGAATAGAAATCAAGAAGAAAAACAACAGCCAACCCGAGGAGATCTTGTATTAGATGCACAAAAACAAAAGAATCTTGGATCTGATCCATCAAAAAAACAAAAAGATGTTAAAGAAGGGGGATCAGATATTCAAAAGCGCACAAATAAATCTAAGAGCAACATAGCAGCGGAACTAGATTTCTTTCTGAAACGATATTTTCTTTTTCAATTGAGATGGGATAATTCTTTTAACCAAAAAATAATCAATAATGTCAAGGTATATTGTCTACTCCTTAGATTGAGCTCTATTCAAAGAGACGAAATGAGTCTGGATGTAATGCTGATTCCGAAGACTACAACTCTTACTAAATTGATAAAAAGGAGACTTTTGATTATTGAACCAGCTCGGCTATCCATAAAATGGGATGGCAAATTTATCATGTACCAAACCATAGCTATTTCAAGGGTGCATCAGAATAAGCACCAAACTAGTAAAAGATGCGAAGAAAAAATAAATGTTGATAAGAATGGTCTTAATGAATTCATTACACGACAAGAAAAATGGTTTGGGAATAGATACGAAAATCATTCTGATTTTCTTGTTCCTGAGGTTAATTGAATTTGATAAAAAAAAAAAAGAACTCTATGAATAAATCTAGATTAGTGTGTATAACAAATTAAATGACTGGCATTATTATTATTACTGATCAGTAAAATCCATATCTGTAAAAAATAAAGAAAAAGGGAAGAAGAATTCTTTTTATGGTAAAAAATTTATTCATTTCAGTTATTTCGCAAGAAGAAAAAGAACAAAATAAAAATAAGGGGTCCGTTGAATTTCAAGTATTCAGTTTCACCAATAAGATACGTAGACTTACTTCCCATTTGGAATTGCACAGAAAAGACTATTTATCTCAGAGAGGTCTACGGAAAATTCTGGGAAAACGTCAACGGCTCCTAGCTTATTTGTCAAAGAAAAATAGAGTACGTTATAAAGAATTAATTAGCCAATTGGATATTCGGGAGCCGAAAACTCGTTAAGTTAATTTACAGATTAGTTTTTAATTATTTAATTTATATTATATAATAAAATATATATTATAATAAAATAAATAATATATATTTTTATTTTTTGATAAACTTTATTTCGTTTTAAGTAATTCGTGGAATAATGAATCAGGGCAACTACAAGAAAAGATCTCATGATAGTCAATATGGGTCCTCAACACCCATCAATGCATGGTGTTCTTCGACTCATCGTTACTCTAGATGGGGAAGATGTTATTGACTGTGAACCCATATTGGGTTATTTACACAGAGGAATGGAAAAAATTGCGGAAAATAGAACAATTATACAATATCTTCCTTATGTAACACGCTGGGATTATTTAGCTACTATGTTTACAGAGGCAATAACGGTAAATGGACCAGAACAGTTGGGAAATATTCAAGTACCGAAAAGAGCGAGCTATATTAGAGTAATTATGCTAGAACTGAGTCGCATAGCTTCTCATTTGTTATGGCTTGGCCCTTTTATGGCAGATATTGGTGCGCAGACCCCTTTCTTCTATATTTTCCGAGAGAGAGAATTGATATATGACCTATTCGAGTCTGCCACAGGTATGCGAATGATGCATAATTATTTTCGTATCGGAGGCGGCTGATCTACCTTATGGTTGGATAGATAAATGTTTGGATTTCTGTGATTATTTTTTAACAGGGGTTACGGAATACCAAAAGCTTATTACACGTAATCCTATTTTTTTGGAACGAGTTGAAGGAGTGGGCATTATTGGTGGAGAGGAAGCAATAAATTGGGGTTTATCAGGACCGATGTTACGGGCTTCCGGAATTCAATGGGATCTTCGTAAAGTCGATCATTATGAGTGTTACGATGAATTTGATTGGGAAGTACAATGGCAAAAAGAAGGGGATTCATTAGCTCGTTATTTAGTTCGAATCAGTGAAATGAAGGAGTCCATAAAAATTATTCAACAAGCTCTAGAAGGAATTCCAGGGGGGCCCTACGAGAATTTAGAGGTACGTCGCTTTGATAGAACAAAGGATTCCGACTGGAATGATTTTGATTATCGATTCATTAGTAAAAAACCTTCGCCCACTTTTGAATTGTCTAAACAAGAACTTTATGTGAAAGTGGAAGCCCCAAAGGGAGAATTGGGAATTTTTCTGATAGGAGATCAGAGTGTTTTTCCCTGGAGATGGAAAATTCGCCCACCCGGTTTTATCAATTTGCAAATTCTTCCTCAGCTAGTTAAAAGAATGAAATTGGCCGATATTATGACAATACTAGGAGAAGTTGATCGTTGAAATGATAATTGATACGACAAAAGTACAAGCTATCAATTCTTTTTCCAGATTGGAATCCTTAAAAGAGGTTTATGGGCTCATATGGTTACTTGTTCCTATTTTTACTCCTGTATCAGGAATCATAATAGGGGTACTAGTAATTGTGTGGTTAGAAAGACAAATATCCGCAGGGGTACAACAACGTATTGGACCTGAATACGCGGGTCCTTTGGGAATTCTTCAAGCTCTAGCAGATGGTACCAAACTACTTTTCAAAGAAGATCTTCTCCCATCTAGAGGAGATATTAGTTTATTTAGTATCGGACCATCCATAGCGGTAATATCCATTTTACTAAGTTATTCAGTAATTCCTTTTGGCTATCACCTTATTTTGGCCGATCTCAGTATAGGGGTTTTTTTATGGATTGCCATTTCCAGTATTGCTCCTATTGGACTTCTTATGTCAGGATATGGATCGAATAATAAATACTCCTTTTTAGGTGGTTTACGAGCTGCTGCTCAATCGATTAGTTATGAAATACCACTAACTCTATGTGTGTTATCAATATCTCTACGTGCGATTCGTTAGAACATGTACTTTTTTTTTACCTATTTTTTTTTAGTTCTAGGAAAAAATGTATTGAATAGATATCCTCATTTTTTTATTCATCATTTGGTGCGATTATAAATTAGCAGTAAAAAAAATAGATTCTCATTCCCTAGGTACAAGAGTTAAGTGGATGTAAATATAAACAGTAGAAACGGGTTACCCCAAGATTGGTTGATTAGTCATCATAGTTTGAAGCGGGTACAAAAGATCAACTGTATGGAGTTTTTCTTTTTTATTATTGTATGTATTACCATATCGGGGATCGAACAAAAAGGAGTGGACGGTTAGGAATACCAAGGTACACAAAGGATTAGTAATGGAGATAATGTAATTAAGTTCTCAAAAGAGGTATTTCTGCATAAAAAGGAATCCTAATGGGGCTTTAAGTTGGTAGAAATGATCAAGCAGTACTTCCCCATGATCCCGATCCAGAGTATCGTCCTACCCACTGATAAAACGAATTACTATCAGTAACGAAGTAATCCTTTCTTTTTTTCTTTCATTTTTTTATCCATATTCCATATATATTATTTTATATTTATATTACTACAGATATCATTTTTATTGTGATTCATGAACTAATAGAATGTTTAATTCTTCTTCGTAATCGAAAGAAATGAGTCAAAATATCTATTGATACAACGAGTATTTTATTGAAGTGTTGGGTTATTGCTGAATAAAAAATTCCATTTTAAAGAAAGGATGAGATCAATTCAGAAGCATTTTTTTATTATAGCAGACAGAATTGCATTGGTCTAATTTTTGACTCTCCGATGTATCTTCACTCTATATACCCTATAAAACAAGCATATCGAGATAATATCGAATCAGTCCTTAGATTTATTTGTGGCCATCGAGGAGCCGTATGAAGCTTAAGTCTCATGTACGGTTTTGCAATAGCGATGGGAATAGTGATGTTATCACCGACTATGATTATCTAACAGTTCAAGTACAGTTGATATAGTTGAGGCACAGTCAAAATATGGTTTCCGAATATTCAGGTATAAAATTTGGTTTATTTTACGTTGCTTCCTATCTAAATCTACTAGTTTCTTCATTATTTGTAACAGTTCTTTACTTGGGCGGCTGGAATCTATCTATTCCGTACATATTAATTCCTGATCTTTTCGGAATAAATGAAGTGAGTGGAGTCTTTGGAACGACGATTGGGATCTTTATTACATTAGCTAAAGCTTTTTTTGTTTCTGTTTATTCCTATCACAACAAGATGGACTTTACCTAGGATGAGAATAGACCAACGATTAAATCTTGGGTGGAAATTTCTTTTACCTATTGCTTTAGGTAATCTATTATTGACAACTTCTTCCCAACTCTTTTCACTGTAAAGTCAAAGGTATTCTACTTCTCTCAAACAAGAGAAAGAAACATCAAATTATTCATAGATATTCAAAATATGTTCCCCATGGTAACTGGGTTTATGAATTATAGCCGACAAACCGTACGGGCTGCAAGGTATATCGGTCAAAGTTTTATTATTACCTTATCCCATGCGAATCGTTTACCTGTAACTATTCAATATCCTTATGAAAAATTGATCACATCAGAGCGTTTCCGCGGTCGAATCCACTTTGAATTTGATAAATGCATTGCTTGTGAAGTATGTGTTCGGGTATGTCCTATAGATCTCCCCGTTGTTGATTGGAAATTGGAAACGGGTATTCGAAAGAAACGATTGCTTAATTATAGTATTGATTTTGGAATCTGTATATTTTGTGGTAATTGCGTTGAGTATTGCCCAACAAATTGTTTATCACTGACTGAAGAATATGAACTTTCTACTTATGATCGTCTTTTTTTTCATTTTGCTTGTATACTTTATATAATATATAATAATAAAATTATAGATAATTCAAATTTTGAACGAAACTTTTTAATAGATAAACGGATAGAGAAATGGTATTCAATTATTCCATTAAATTAATAAGTGTATCTATATCAACCCACACCCCATTCGATTTAATTCAATTAGAAACGTATCAAAAAAATAGGGTAACTTCTTTTTTACTGGTTTGGTCAATAGGATCATGATAAATTTCTACTTAATTTATTTCTTTTTTTACATAGAATGGATTTACCTGCAACAATACACAATTTTCTTTTAGTTTTTTGGGGATTGGGTCTTATAGTGGGAGGTCTAGGAGTGGTATTACTTACCAATCCCATTTTTTCTGCCTTTTCATTGGGATTGGTTCTTGTTTGTACATCCTTATTCCATATTCCATCGAACTCCCATTTTGTAGCTGCTGCACAGCTCCTTATTTATGTGGGAGCAATAAATGTATTAATTGTATTTGCTGTGATGTTCATGAATGGTTCAGAATATTACAATGATTTCCATCTTTGGACCATTGGAGATGGAGTCACTTCACTGGTTTGTACAAGTATTTTTGTTTCACTAATTACTACTATCCCAGATACGTCATGGTACGGTATTATTTGGACTACAAGATCAAACCAGATTATAGAGCAGGATTTGATAAATAATGGTCAACAAATTGGGATTCATTTATCAACAGATTTTTTTCTTCCGTTTGAACTTATTTCGATAATTCTTTTAGTTGCCTTGATAGGTGCAATTGCTATGGCTCGTCAGTACTAAATACACTAACTACTTACAAATAATTAAGGGATAGGGACTTGTTCTTTTATTGAAATTCTATTTATTATTTATGTACAAAATTATAAAATGGAAATGCGCTTAGTTAGATCTATTATACCTTCCTTTATTACGTACTAAAATATATTTTAGTCAATCAAATCAGTTAATATAAATTTCGTAACATTTTCTGATTTATTTGATAGTCGCCAATTAAAAGGAAACGTTTTCTCTATTTTTGTTATAGCAATTGCAGCTGCTGAAGCAGCCATTGGATTAGCTATTGTTTCATCAATTCATCGTAACAGAAAATCAACTCGTATCAATCAATCTAATTTGTTGAATAAATAGTGGTAATCATATAAAGCAAAATATGGAATATTAGCTAATCGAAATGGGTATGTGCAACATAAGCATATGGTCCTGTTTGATAAAAAAAAAACGTAATAAATTCAAATTAACGTATCTTGGCCTCCTTTCATGAGCAGATCCAGAAGTAGATTGATTCTGGTAAATCTAAATCATTATCATTGATTCGTCTGGTGTCTACAATATATAATTCATATACTACTTTACTAGATCGAAACTTATGATGTTAAAAATTTTATAGATCCAATGTCACATTCAGTAAAGATTTATGATACATGTATAGGGTGTACTCAATGTGTACGAGCCTGCCCCACAGATGTATTAGAAATGATACCTTGGGATGGATGTAAAGCTAAGCAAATTGCTTCTGCTCCAAGAACCGAAGACTGTGTAGGTTGTAAAAGGTGTGAATCCGCCTGCCCAACAGATTTTTTGAGTGTCCGGGTTTATTTATGGCACGAGACAACTCGTAGCATGGGTCTAGCTTATTGATACGTTCCAGAAAATTCCACTTGAATTCATTTTTTTATCTTTACCGACGGAATGATTTTCCTTGGTTAACAATAATTGTTGTTTTGCCAATATTTGCGGGTACTTTAATTTTATTTTTTCCTTATAGAGGAAATAAGGTTATTAGGTGGTATACTATTTGTATATGCCTCTTAGAACTACTTCTAATGGCCTATGTATTCTGTTATCATTTTGAATTGGACGACCCATTAATCCAATTAGAACAGGATTATAAATGTATTAATTTTTTTGATTTTCACTGGAGACTGGGAATTGATGGACTTTCCATAGGACCCGTTTTACTCACGGGATTCATTACTACTTTAACGACTTTAGCGGCTTGGCCAGTTACTCGAGATTCTAGATTCTTCCATTTCCTCATGTTAGCAATGTACAGCGGTCAAATAGGACTATTTTGTTCTCGGGATCTTTTGCTTTTTTTTATCATGTGGGAGTTAGAATTAATTCCTGTCTACTTACTTCTATCCATGTGGGGGGGGAAGAAACGTTTGTACTCAGCTACAAAGTTTATTTTGTACACCGCAGGAGGTTCCATTTTTCTCTTAATGGGAGTTCTCGGTATGGGTTTATATGGTTCCAATGAACCAACATTAAATTTGGAAACATCAGCCAATCAATCGTATCCTGTGGTATTAGAAATAATATTCTATTTTGGATTTCTTATTGCTTATGCTGTCAAATTACCGATTATCCCACTGCATACATGGTTACCAGATACCCATGGAGAAGCACATTACAGTACATGTATGCTTTTAGCCGGAATCTTATTAAAAATGGGAGCTTATGGGTTGGTTCGGATCAATATGGAATTATTACCCCATGCGCATTCTATATTTTCTCCCTGGTTAATGGTAGTAGGCGCACTTCAAATAATCTATGCAGCTTTAACATCTTTCGGTCAGCGCAATTTAAAAAAGAGAATAGCCTATTCCTCCGTATCTCATATGGGTTTCATAATTATAGGAATTGGTTCTATAACGGATACAGGACTTAATGGGGCCATTTTACAAATGATCTCTCATGGATTTATTGGTGCTGCACTTTTTTTCTTGGCAGGAACGAG